AGAAATGTAACCAACGTTTATTGGAAAAAGCAACACCAAAGATTTGGGACCAAAAGCGGTTAGCAGTGACCATTGAATAAGTTTCTTCAGCTTGAGTTGGGTTAAAAGCGCGGAAGGTATTTGCACCATCACCGTCCTCAAATAGAGTGTTTTCCACGGTCGCTCCATGAATAGCACATAGCAGAGCCGCACCTAATACTCCGGCAACTCCCATCATATGAAATGGGTTCAACGTCCAATTATGAAATCCTTGGAAGAAAAGGATGAATCTAAATATCGCTGCTACCCCAAAACTCGGCGCAAAGAACCAACCGGATTGCCCCAGTGGATAAATAAGGAATACAGAAACAAAAACAGCGATTGGACCAGAGAATGAGATTGCATTATAAGGCCGCAATTGAACAGAACGAGCAAGTTCAAATTGGCGTAACATGAAACCTATTAGTGCAAAAGCCCCGTGGAGAGCTACAAAAGTCCATAGACCGCCTAATTGACACCAACGAGTAAAATCTCCTTGTGCTTCCGGTCCCCATAGTAGCAACAAAGAGTGTGCTAAACTATTGGCAGGGGTAGAAACTGCTGCGGTTAAGAAATTACAACCTTCCAAATAGGAACTAGCCAATCCATGGGTATACCAAGAAGTTACAAAAGTGGTCCCTGTAAACCAACCCCCTAAAGCGAAATAAGCACAAGGAAAGAGCAATAGGCCGGACCATCCGACAAAAACGAAACGGTCCCTTCGTAACCAGTCATCCATAGTATCAAATAGATCATTTTCTTCTTTAGGAACTCTACCAAGGGCTATAGTCATAGTGATCCTCCTATTCAATTACTTCAACCATTTCCGAGCACCTCATGTCACTTCCAAGGCATATGATAGTTTTATTATCTGTGGACGATTTGTTTCTCGTTCAATGCCCTTTTTCAATGGTCTCGAAGATAGAAATTTTTTATTTTTATCTATGGAGTCACAACCGAGGTCGTGGTAAATCCATGAATTTGATTCGATTTGTTTTTCTTATACTATAGAAATCAACATTTCAATTCAGCATTATTCCATGACTCCTATTTAAAAGCCTTTCTTTTAAGGGAAAAATGAAAATAAAAGTAACCCTTCTATTCTCATTTCCTCTCTATTTCATGGGTGGAAGAACAAAAATAGAGGATTCTTAAAAAAATGGATTTTCGAAATCGATTTTTATGTGTAGCGGAAAGGAGTTGCGATTTCTTCTTATTCCTATCGAACATCTAGTAACAAGAATATGAAATCGTAAATAACAAAAAATTCTTGTCTTGCGCGGCCTAAGTCTAAGGAAATACAAAAAATTCGCTTATATAATTTCATCTACATCGAATTTATATATCAGAATAGGGGATAGAGGCAGCATTCAAGGAGTCAGATCTACTTACTTTATGGTTCTTTCCAATTTTATGTTGGGTTTTATAAGAACCCTTTTTGCTTTCTTGATAAATAATCGACAAAAAAAAGCGTTTTTTCTTTTTTATATAACCTGCTTGTTTTATTATAACAAGTCCTATAGGAAAATGCCCGCTAAAGAGAAAATCTATCTGATTCTCTCTCGGCCAATATCGATTTTTAGAAAGAAAAAACAACAATTTTCTTCTTTATTTTATTAACATTAAGAAAAAAGAATATAACTAAAATGGAATTGGCAATATAATTTTTATATATTTTTGAAAGAAAAAAAGGGTTTTTTGCAATCGTTATTTCTTGTCTCTATCATATAACGGAAACCTTTCAATTTGGAACGGGGAGAGATGGCTGAGTGGACTAAAGCGGCGGATTGCTAATCCGTTGTACAATTTTTTTGTACCGAGGGTTCGAATCCCTCTCTTTCCGCTCCCTCGGATCATTTGGGACTTTCGAATTGGAAGGAATTCTGACCCCCGGATTTTCTCATAGATAAATGTACGAAACAAATCCAATTTGTAAGAAAAAATTCAAAAAAAATGGAATTTTTACTCCTCGCGCCCAGGATTCCGTCCTGGGTCATTAGATAAGAATCCAAAGATAAAGAGGGAAACAAAGAATATCACTACTGTATAAACAAAAAGTTTGAGAGTAAGCATTACATAATCTCCAAGATTTTTTTTTAAGGAATAGATTACCTGTTTTTCCTTACCACACGGATCCACTAGGATGGATTTTGTTTATTTTGATACCTAAAAATGCAAAAATGAATTCTTGAAAAAAAAAATTGCAAGAATTCATTTATAATAAGCACTCTTATCAATATCAAAAATACGGTTAGGTATTGTGTAGGTACCTGCTCAACGTAAGTGCAGAAGGGTAGAAAGGCTGATCCGAATTTATTGTTGCAGCTATCCATTCAATGTAGAAGAATTTTCATTTTAGAATCGAAGGTTCATAATATAAAAATATAAAAGTTCTACGCTTTTATCCATTTTTATAATTTTTTTGAATGAATACATAATTCAATTTGGCGGGCGGAATACTAAAGATTTCATCGAAAACTTACAGCAGCTTGCCAAACAAAGGCTAATAGAAAAAAGAATAGAGGGATGACAGGCATAACATCCACGATTGGGTTGAAAATAGCATAAGCTTCGGGCAATTTGGCAAAGAAAAAACTAGTAGTCGGATAAAGAACAGAATTAAAACAGATACAGGTTAAACTAAGTATATTAGGCATAACAAGCATTTCATTCTTCTAGAGTAAATAATTGGATTTTGATTGAGTTATTTTTCTAAGGGAAAAGGTAGATTCAAAATCTTTTTTCTTCGGACTTTCCCAAACACAAAATACCTCCTTGTATTTGCACTCTCAAATGAGAGTGGAATAAATTCGACTTTCATATAATATCTTAATAGAATTCCATGTAATGATCAATGCATTTTTTTGATTCTATATTATCTGCATGTCTAGAATACTAGCAAGAGAATATCCCTCATTTTTTATGTAATTGAAATGGGATTGACGAATAACAAATAAACATAATACTGTTTATTATGTTAGTGTCGCATAAAACTTGAAATGGGGCGTGGCCAAGTGGTAAGGCAGCGGGTTTTGATCCCGTTACTCGGAGGTTCGAATCCTTCCGTCCCAGATTGTTTTGGATAGTACTCCGCACGAGACAAAAGTTTATTAAAGAGAATAACGATATCTTATGAACTCTTAGATTAGATGCATTTCTAAGCATTCATTTTCTTTCCCAGAAAACATAATAAAGTCTTAAGTCCAGTCAAATTGAATATCTTTATTTTATGGCAAAATTGTGTCTATCAGGCACATTCAGGGTATGCCTCCACTATTCACTTAATCATATTTTTTTTCTTACTTTTTTTTTGTATTCGAGTCGAAGAAGTAGGGAAGTACGAGAATTCTATAACTACCAAAAACTTTCAATCTTTTCAGTGGAATACTTTTTTTAGTTAATAGTTAATTTTTTTTTGTTACGTAAAAAATATATTGCTAATCTAATTCTAATATAGTAATTAAATTAATTAGTAATTTAATTAATTTAATTAAACTTTTTTGTAGGTTGATAGTTTATTTATTGGGGAAGAGTCGATCCTTTTCTTCTACACTTTAAAATTGATGATCTTGAGCCATCCGTTGAGAATAGAAATTTAATAATAAATAAGTCTTAAACAAACCTGTTTAGTTGTCTTTTTCGAACTATGTTTCATTCATATGATAGAATATGGGTTTAAATAAATCGGATCTTTGCGGGGGCTTCCCCGATAAATACTTAACTTTCTTTTATCCATATTGCTCCATAGATAGCAAGTTTGAATTAGTATACACAAAACTAAACCAATGACTATTCATGATTCCATCCATATTGGATCAATTCTCTATACCACTTTGCAATGAAAAGAGGAATGTTTGTTATGGTAAAACTTCGTTTAAAACGATGTGGTAGAAAGCAACGTGCGACTTGAAGGACATGATCGATTGTGGATTTTGCTATCCACCATTTTCCATAGTAATGAAAATGCTCTTGGCTCGACATAGTCTGTTCTATTCGTCCCGAACCCGAACCAAATTTGCGCTGGGTTGTTTGTTTTTAAGTAAATAGTACACAATGAAGCTCGAGAGGATAGAATTAATTTTTTATCAAGGGAAAGGATCTAGGGTTAGTGAAAACTAATAAATTAGGCCAACTTTGTCAGTCTATCCTTAATATAGAAATAGAAAGGTTAAAATAAGAAGAAAGCTCCATTTTGGAAGATAGGGAAAACTCTTTCAATTAAAAGTATATCAGAATCAATTCTCCTTATTTGATTTCTATAGAAGAGGGAGATGCTTTATCGAAGGAAATAAGAAAAAAGGGTATGTTGCTACTCTTTTGAAAGAAAAAAGAATAGGAATTCCCGAAGTAATGTCTAAACCCAAGGATTTCACAAATCAAAGATAAAGGATTCCAGAACAAGTAAACACAATTTTCAATTGTCTCAACAACAGAATTGGATCAGAATAAGGAATAAAAGTCAATTCGTTCGAAATGAGACAACGAAAAGAATTTAGAGACGACTCAAAAATTTTCGAAGGATTTAGCCTTTGAAGTCTGTCAGTCAAAATTAGCCAACTTGAGTCATGAGTATAAATGAAATTTGTTTTTTCTGTAAGGAAATTAATGCACGTCATAGTCTAATTTCTATTATTATAGACAGAAATTCGAATCATTTTCTCGAGCCGTATGAGGAGAAAACCTCCTATACGTTTCTAGGGGGGGGGGCGTTGTTTATCTACATCTATCCCAATAAGCTGTCTATCGAATCGTTGCAATTGATGTTCGATCTCGAAGAGAAGGAAGAGATCTTCGAAAAGTAGGTTTTTATGATCCGATAAAGAATCAAACTTGTTTAAATGTTCCAGCTATTCTCTATTTCCTTGAAAAGGGTGCTCAACCGACAAGAACTGTTTATGATATTTTAAGGAAGGCAGAATTATTTAAAGAAAAAGAAAGAATTTTGAGTTAATTGAAGAACTAAATGAATAAAAAAGTAGGAGAAGATCACTAGTATTCCTCGTTCTCTCATTATTTAGACACAATTCACCTCTTTCTTAGTCCTATTTGGATTTATGTCGTGCCAATCCAACATAAGCCCCTATTTTATTTACTTTTTCTATCTAATTTGTTTTCTTACCATTCTATTTCCATTGACAAAGGTATATTGAACAAATAGAATTTGTAGATAGATAGGTCTCTTTATCCTCACTCCATATTAAATTTTTCTGCCTACACTTCGCTCAAATGGTAAGGGTGTCTCTCTTGCATGTATTTTCATACAATATTTTTATTTCTTTAAACTAAAAATCGCTAAAAGAAGGAGCATTTTGCCATTGTGATTGGAGTCGCTCTAACCTTAGTGGAATTTAACCAGATCTGTTCATTTTGGCATTTGAGTGTTTTTTCATGGTCGATAAAATCTTTCTTTTGATGTCTCGCTAGTTCAATGTTTTGACAGAAGCGCGCGGTGTAATTCCATTGATTTTTTGATTTCGATCGTATCTAAGATCTTTTTTTATCTGGGTTGCTAACTCAATGGTAGAGTACTCGGCTTTTAAGTGCGACTATGATCTTTTACACATTTGGATGGAGCAACAAATTCGTCCAGACTCTTGGTAGAGTCTATAAGACCACGACTGATCCTCAAGGGTAATGAATGGAAAAAATAGCATGTCGTAATAAAATCAATTTCTTTTTTTGAATGGAATAAAAATTTTGAATGGAATAAAAATTACGATTTTCTGGGTCTAGTGAATAAATGGATAGAGCTTAGCTCCAATTCTGGTAAAATAAAAAGCAACGAGCTTAACTTCCTAGTTGGAATAATTCCCCGCTCTAATTAGATGTTAAAAATAGATTAGTGCCGGATGCGGGGAAAGGTTGGGTTTTCCTATGAGTGGACCCTTTTTTTTCTTTTTTTTTTTAGAAATCCTAATTATTCTTGAATTATGGATTGAATGTGTAAAAGAAGCAGTATATTGATAAAGGGGCTCCATTCCAAAGTCAAAAGAGCAATTGGCCTGCAAAAATAAAAAATTTATTCTGTTCTCTTTTGTAATTTAGAACAAACATAAACTAATTGGGTAGAAAAGGAACGGAAAAAAATCTGTGGATTAGACTCCCTTTCTTTCCGGGGTTTGTATTAAAAAATGCAAGACCTTGTTCTGACCATATTGCACTATGTATCATCATTCGATAAACCGAGAAATGCTTCTTCTCTCTGATTCAAGTAGAAATACAAATGGAAAAATTTCAAGGGTATTCAGAAAAACATAAATCTCGTCAACAATACTTTGTCTACCCACTTCTCTTTCAGGAGTATATTTATGCATTTGCCCATGATTATGGATTAAATGATTCAGAACCTGTGGAAATTGTTAGTTGTAATAACAAGAAATTTAGTTCACTACTTGTGAAACGTTTAATTACTCGAATGTATCAGCAGAATTTTTGGATTAACTCGGTTAATCATCCTAACCAAGATCAATTGTTGGATTACAAAATTGGTTTTTATTCTGAGTTTTATTCTCAGATTCTACCTGAGGGGTTTGCGATCGTTGTAGAAATCCCATTCTCGCTACGAGAATTATTTTGTCCGAAAGAAAAAGAAATACCAAAGTTTCAGAATTTACGCTCTATTCATTCAATATTTCCCTTTTTAGAAGACAAATTTTTGCATTTGGATTATCTTTCACATATAGAAATACCCTATCCTATCCATTTTGAAATCTTGGTGCAACTCCTTCAATACCGTATCAAAGATGTTCCATCTTTGCATTTATTGCGATTCTTTCTCAACTACTATTCAAATTGGAATAGTTTTATTACTTCAATGAAATCCATTTTTCTTTTTAAAAAAGAAAATAAAAGACTTTTTCGATTCTTATATAATTCTTATGTATCAGAATATGAATTTTTCTTGTTGTTTCTTCGTAAACAATCTTCTTCCTTACCATTATTATCTTCTGGAACTTTTCTGGAACGAATCATCTTTTCTAGGAAGATGGAACATTTTGGGATAATGTACCCGGGTTTTTTTCGGAAAACCATATGGTTCTTTATGGATCCTCTGATGCATTATGTTCGCTATCAAGGAAAGGCAATTCTTGGATCAAAAGGAACTCATTTTTTGAACAAGAAATGGAAATGGTACCTTATCAATTTTTGGCAATATTTTTTCTCTTTTTGGACTCAGCCGCGAAGGATCCATCTAAACCAATTAGCAAACTCTTGCTTCGATTTTCTGGGGTACCTTTCAAGTGTACCAAAAAGTACTTTGTTAGTAAGGAATCAAATGCTGGAGAATTTATTTCTAATAAATACTCGAATGAAAAAATTCGATACCATAGTTCCCGCTACTGCCCTCATAGGGTACTTATCAAAAGCTCAATTTTGTACTGGATCGGGGCATCCTATTAGTAAACCCATTTGGACAGATTTATCAGATTGGGATATTCTTGATCGATTTGGTCGCATATGTAGAAATCTTTTTCATTATCA